GATTCCTGTGAAATCAAAAAGAAACAATTTGAATATCGAGTAGGATTTTTTAATGAATCCGTTTTTATGTTATTTCGTACTATGCAATTCCTTTGTTTGTGGGATCATTTTCTCACGAGAGGTAATTAAAAGAAATTATAGAATGGGGTTGTTACCGATGCCTAGATCTGGGATAAATGGAAATTTTATCGATAAGACCTTTTCAATTGTAGCCAATATCTTATTACGAATAATTCCGACAACTTCCGGGGAAAAAGAGGCATTCACCTATTACAGAGATGGTGCGATTTGATTTTTTTTTTATTTTCTTTACCGCTCTCCGTCTTAGTAGAAAGACACATTATTCGGGATAGAAAGAAAACAATAATTGAAATAAATCTACGCTTCTTGGAGGTGCAATTTCAATTGAAAAATACAAAAATGCCTTCTGTCGTGTATCCCCGATTAATGTAACCTCAGATGCTTTAATTGTCGATTCTAGTATTGAGCGAAAGGTGTAACCTATGGATTAAGTCAACCCTACTCCACTAGTAAAAATATCCACTAGTAAAAATAGGTAGCAGAGGGGAAGAAGCACTACACCTAGGAATCAACAACACGAAAACTTTGTTATAAATTATCCCTTTTCCTTATCGGGATCGGAACTTAGAAAAATGGTTGGGACAACAAACATCCATCTCGTTTGTATTTTGGATACCTGTATAACCATCGAAGACTGTTGAAGTGACTAATTCCTGGAAATTTAGAGGCGTTGAGGACAAAGAAATTGTTAGAGTTACCATTTTTATCTAGTAACAACATGCTTGATGTTAAGAAAAGATCTTTTACAGGAAGGTTGGCTAGAGATTTTTTGTAAAAACGCTAGTCCCATCAGTTCATAATGAGAGTATTTCAATCTTTTTTGATTTCATGTATTATTCTCATCTCATTATGCGCATCACATAAAGGGGGAGCCGTATGAGATGAGAATCTCACGTACGGTTCTGGAACGGAGATTCTTTGAATGGAATAACGAACGACCGTAACGGATGTCGGCTCAATCCGAAGGAAATTATGCGGAAGCTCTACAGAATTATTATGAAGCTATGCGACTAGAAATCGATCCCTATGATCGAAGTTATATACTCTATAACATAGGTCTTATCCACACAAGGAACGGAGAACATACGAAAGCTTTGGAATATTATTTTCGGGCACTAGAACGAAACCCGTTCTTACCACAAGCTTTTAATAATATGGCTGTGATCTGTCATTACGTGCGACTATCTCCACTATAGAAAGAAAAAAAAAAAAAAGAGCAAATTCGCTAATAAATACTAAAAAAAATAGGCTTTCTACATATGTATTGTCCAAACTAACGATTTGTATCAGCTGTAGCAAAGAAAGAAACTTCATAGAAGTAGAAATATGAAGAAATAGGTATGCCTAGATACTTTATTCTATGGATAAAGGATCTAATTGATAGAAGAAGCACCGTAAAGATCAATTAGTCAGGTTTTTGGCCGATACAATAAAAACTGCTTACTTATATCATGATATAAGATCAAAATGAAGGAATCCACTTATGTAATAGGGTGGATCCCCTACGATATTGAGCAGCGGTGTAGCATCAGATCCCAAAGACAGTAAGTCTTTTCTTTCTTATGAAGGAAAGTCTTTTTCAAGGATTCTATATAAATTTCTAGATGAAACCGAGATAGTTATCTTTCAGAAAATTGTAACGATAGTGGAATGCCTCTGCTTTATTCTTCTGAAGGTGGGAGAAAAGATAAAACTTATTTAATTATTCAGCAAAATTGAAGTTTGAAACTTATATAATTAACCTCTTTTGCTTAACTCGAGAAAAAAAAATGGGCTAGATCTATGAGAAATTTCATTCAATTAGATTAGATATGGTAAATTTTTTAAAATATGGGACAGCAAAAGAATTGATTGTTGAGCCGTATGAGGTAGGAAACTCTCAAGTACGGTTCTAAGGGAAGGAATTTACCTGCCTATTCCGACCGGGGAGAACAGGCCATTCGACAGGGAGATTCTGAAATTGCGGAGGCTTGGTTCAATCAAGCCGCTGAGTATTGGAAACAAGCTATAGCACTTACTCCCGGTAATTATATTGAAGCACAAAATTGGTTGAAGATCACAAGGCGTTTCAAATAAGAAAACTCTGTTTATTTTTTTTTTCTTTATTTTAATTATTAACTGCTATGCTATTATTAAACTTTTCTTTTGATAAATATTTTCAAATATGAATGAATTTTTTATATTTTGTATAAATATATAGCTATTATATTTAGCTAGTATTAGTTAGAAATTTTGATATTTGTTATAATTGTTTGTTGTCCGCATCAGTCAAATCAAATAAAAGGGATCATTTCTCAGGGAAGAACCAATCAAAGAATTTCATTATATCCCTTCTAATCTAAGATCGTTCAATTTTTTTTGGTATTTTGTAGGGGTAAACGATACAGAGATACATTAGAGAATATATTTTATAAAAATA